GTGATTTTTTGAATATGCCTATATCTATCGCTTTTGCTTCATTGATTTGATTCTCTCAATAGATACCGAGATTCATATTGGAAATCAAAAATATAGTAATTCAAACTATAAGACATAGGAGTAATTCAGATTGATCAGAACAAATAGATATAGCAAATAAATGGAATTGGATGCTATGTCAATCCCATATATGGAATTGATATTCGCATATATCAAGATAATATTGTAGATTGATATATAGATCCATATCAAATGCAGCCTCTATCTTTATTTTATTCCAGGGGGCAGCTTTATAACAAGAATCTAACTAATAAATAGTATGGTAGAAAGATTCATCTATTTCTTTCTACCATACTATCTATCTATTAGAATACTGCCGATTCTAGTCCACTCATTTCATTTAAGACATGAAATTGGAATCTTTTTCATTTTATTTCGTCAATTTTGGCTAAGAACTCAGAAGTCAAGTTTCATTCAAATTAGTTAATAATTAATCGTTTTGACTGACTGTTTTTACATAAATGATAAGTAGAAAAGCGGTAGGAACTAGAATAAATAGTGCAGTAGCAATAAATGCAAGAATATTTACTTCCATAATCTCATCGGTTTTTTACTTCGCAATAACTCGGGATTTAATCCCATAGAGATGATAAATCTTTGGCCTGTAAATTCAATGAATGAATATTACCTCTCGATGATCTTGAATCAGATCAATATCATGAATAACAATATCTGAACTATCAAATAAATTCGTCGTCGAGAATTGAATAGTATAACATAGGAAGTTCTTTTATCCATACCGCCCCAAACTTGGATTGCTGACCTAACCCAAAATTCCTTTATTTATTTATCATTTTTTATTATCTGTTCTTTTTTTCTCTCTAATCTATCTAGTTCCTTCTTGTACAATCATCTGATGAAGTCTCATCAAATAGCTCTTCCACTTCCAGTGGTCGCATAGTTACAAACCCAAACAAACAATAAAAGCTAAATGGAAAAAGAAAGGAGTTTAGAACGAAACTATTTTTGACTTGGAAGACAAAGAAGTGTGATAAAGATGAGACCGTATAAAATGAATATTCATCAAATTTACTATTTTCCGATTTGTTCTTTCGTCGATGGGGCCTTAAAACAAAATGAAAAATAGGAAAAATGATTCATTCGCCTTTCTAAGAGGAGTAGGATCTTTGGTTGATCTGTCCTTCCCCCTCCTTTCTTCGTAGATTATTAGCCCCGGGACACCTATACCAAAAGCTCAGTGTGCAATTTGCATGAAATCTATTTTGCAACTTCAAACTAGTAAGTCAGGTTCCATAAATCCGTAGCCAGAAAAATAAATTGTTTTTTTTTTGTTTTTTCTGGAAAGTATTTTCTTATATTCAATTTTGTATTGGACAAGAAAGGAATTCCTTTTGTGTATGCGCGCCTCAAAAAAGTATAGTACTCGATTCCATTACATGCATCGGGGGCAATCGAAAAAGCCAGCATTTCTTGGAATACTGACTATAATGCTACCAATAATTGTACTAATCCAACCGCATATGTCTTTCTCCTACCAAAAGGAAAGAAAAAAGAAATAAGGATTTCCCCTTTGCTTTGACAATGGAATTCTTCCCCCGGTCCCCTTCAGAAAAAGGGAGAGATTTTTTGATATATTTATTGGATCCGTCGGGACTGACGGGGCTCGAACCCGCAGCTTCCGCCTTGACAGGGCGGTGCTCTGACCAATTGAACTACAATCCCAGGGAAATACGGGATCTAGCAGAAAATTTGATTCTTTTTTATCTCCGGATCGGGTATTTCTGAAGTACAAAGGGAGTTATATCATCTCATGGCGGATTGGCGAATTATTGGGCCGAGCTGGATTTGAACCAGCGTAGACATATTGCCAACGAATTTACAGTCCGTCCCCATTAACCGCTCGGGCATCGACCCAGGAAGAATCAATTTTCGACTTATTGGTAATCCATGATCAATTTCCTTTCGTAGTACCCTACCCCCAGGGGAATTCGAATCCCCGCTGCCTCCTTGAAAGAGAGATGTCCTAAACCACTAGACGATGGGGGCCCGCTTGACCAACGGCCATCATACTATGATCATAGTATGATCCGTTTTTTGAAATTGTCAATATAATCAAATGATTCTAGCCGAGGGATCTTTCCCCCTTTCAGAATTGCATAGAATTGTTTTTTATTCGTCATTGACGAATTATTCATTAGAATCGACATTAGAAATCTAGTAGTAGTATTTTTTTTTTTTTTTTTTGAATTATTTCAATTGAATTTATTTCTATTCGAGTCGGTCTTGAAACAATTCATTGCATTTTCTCCTAGACTTCCTAGGTAAATCCATTTTATTATTCAACAATGAGCCACTAGACACTATGTATCTACTGCACGTACTTAATGCATATATACTTATGTTTATAATATATGTACATATAGATATTTTATCCACATAGTGAATAATTCCGGAATTAAATAAAAAAGGCCCTTTTAAC